TATCCAAAATGGAAGCTCCAAATTCTATAGTAGGAATAATAAATTAAATATGAATAGAACAAGAGAGGGGAGAGAATAGCAGAGAAGAGGTTATACAAAGCTCTCTACAAGTCATCTACACCTTCTTTTTTATATATTTCATTTTGATATATTTCATTCATTTTTCATTAATTGAATTTCGTTTGGTGATTAAAGGTAAGTTCTGTAAAAACCCCCGCTTTCTTTGAAATATCATGAACAGTTCCTGTAGGCTGAGCGCCTTTTTCAAGGAAATATAGAATAGCAGGAACATTTAAATAGGTTTGATTCTTTATCGGATCATAAAAACCCACTTTCCGAAGATCTCTTCCTTCTCTTCGGGATCGAACATCAATTGCAACGATTCGATAAATGGCTCATTGGGATAGATGAACAATACCCCCCCTAGAAACGTATAAGAAGTTTTCTCCTCGTACGGCTCAAGAAAATTGGAAATTATATCTATGTATAGAATGATAATTTCAAATATATCCATAAAATCATCAAACCAACGAGACTATGATTTAAGTACTTATCCTTTCCCCAACCGAAAAAAAAATTATTCGTATTTACAATTTGCACCCTCATAACTCAAGTTGGATAACTCTCAGATAACTCAAGGAAACCTTTTAAGTATTTCATTTATTGAGTGGTCTCTAACCCCCTTTTGTCTGTCTCTTTTAGAATCTATTTTGATTCTGCATTCTGATCTAGTTGTTGAGACAATCGAAAACGGTATTTCCTTGTTCCAGGATCCTTTATCTTTGCCTTGAATCATTGGGTTTAGACATTACTTCGGTGATTTTGAATCGTTTCAAAATGGCAGCAACATACCCCTTTTTTATGATTTATTATTTCTTTCTATCAAAGAATCATACGACTGAGTGATTCTTGTGTAATACACTTTTGATTTGATCGAAAAAGTTTTACCAATTCAAAAAAAAAAAATGTGACTTTTTAATTTGAAATTGAATTGGATCCTTTCGATTTATATATGGAAAATTTATTTACAAATATATTTACGAAGTTGTCCCAATTTATTGATTAAAACTAACCCTAGATTCTTGCCTCCGAGAAATGAATCAATACTTTTTACTCGAGCTCCATCATGTACGATTTACATCACCCCCCCCCAAAAAAAAAATGAGAGTTCTAGTGAAACAGAAGAAACGATGTCGAGTCAAGAGCACTTTCATTCCTCTATAATTCCTGTATAATAAAAAATGGTGGATGTAAAGAATCCACAACGGATCGTGTCCTTCAAGTCGCACGTTGCTTTCTACCACATCGTTTTAAACGAAGTTTTACCATAACATTCCTTTAGTTTTAGTTTGGAACCAGTATGTAATTGATTCAATTATGGAATCATGAATAGTCATTGGTTCGGTCGGTACATAGTAATCTATACTTTTTCTTTCTATACGAAATATGAATGGCTAGGTTCTGACGAAGTCTCAGAACGAATTCAATTTAATCCCCAATACCCAATACATATATACATATATTTATTTTATTTCATTTTTTGTTTATTTAATATTTTATTTAATATAATAATTTAATATAATAAATAATTAATATAATAAAAATAATTAATATAATAAATATTAAATAATTAAATATAGATACCACGAATAAAATAAAAAATTTCTTTTTGAATCTGCATCTTCAATTGATAGTGATAGGATAAATTTACCAATTTCACACTTCTTCGAGTACTACGAACTCATAAGAAATCATCAAAAAGATTTAAGTGATTGAAAAATTTCCGGCCTCGAGGTCATTATTTGAATAAAATTTTATCATTATTTGAATAACATTTTATTTTAAAGTAAGGACCACATTTTAGCATCTTAAGATAAATCCATATTTGTATTAAAACATCAATGATTAAAAAACTAGATAGCTAAAAAACCCAATTTATTTTTTTAGTGAAATAGTGGATAAAGACTGGTGTAAGGTAAGGTTGTTGTTTTTTCATACGGGTTGCTAAAATAGGAATCGAAATAACAATAATATGAGACCCCATACAGATAGACTAAAAAATGGTTACTGAAAGGAATTATCGATATTCTATGTTAAATATTTAACATTTAGGGATCACAAACAGATTCAATACGATTCAATTGGTGAAAAAGATATGATTCAGAGAAGAATTTTTAAGAATACTAATAAAATTTTTCCAATCAAATATTATACTCTTAAACAGAAGGGTGTTTTAAAAGGCAATCTTTTTTCTGATATACAGCATTATATATATTATAATGCTATAATGGGTTGGGTATGCTCTGGGACGGAAGGATTCGAACCTCCGAATAGCGGGACCAAAACCCGTTGCCTTACCACTTGGCCACGCCCCATTTCTATTCGACCCTAATAAACACTTAAACACTAATATTGGTATTGGTTGTTCGTCAACTCCAGTATAAATATCTATAAAAGAGATAGATTGTTGCTAGAATTTTAATATAGGTCGATATAGAATTAAACCGAATTTATTGATCATTACATAGAATTAAATTAAGATATTGTATGAAAGTATGATTTATTCTATTCTCTTTTTATTTGAGAATTGAAGGATTTTTGGTTGGGGGAGTTCAAATCAAAGAAGGTTTTTAGGGTCTATCTTATTTAGTTTTATTCATTTTCCCTTCTATCAATAACTCAACTTATTAATAACTCAATCAAAATAAATACAATTATCTTCAATAACAAAAATAACAAAATGTTTGTTATGCTTAATATATTTAGTTTGATCTGGATCTGTCTTAATTCTGCCCTTTGTTCAAGCGGTTTTTTCGTCGCCAAATTACCAGAGGCCTACGCTTTTTTGAATCCAATCGTAGATGTTATGCCAGTAATACCTGTGCTGTTTTTTCTCTTAGCTTTTGTTTGGCAGGCTGCTGTAAGTTTTCGATGAGATCTTTAATAATGTCCTAGCCAAATTCATGATTGATTCGAAAAAAAAAAAAAATTCTAACATAACACTTGATAAGATTAGATAAGTTTTAGAGTATGAACCCGCGATTCAAACATTGAAATTCTTGTACAGCCGCGATAAATCTGGATCAACCCATTTCCTTATTCTGACCTTTTTTCCGTTGAAAGACCTTATTGGAGTACTCACAATGTCTAATTGTGGGTATGAAAGAAAATTTTTGGTAATGAAAAACTCCACTTTTATTACAAATATTACAAATGCATTTTTTGAAAATTTCGTTTTATATAAAAAAAACTTTATTTATTGGTGTCAAAATAAAAATAGTAGGGTATGCGGTCTAAAATAAAAATAGCGAATCTATTCTCTTTTTTCCTAAAAAAGAATTTTGGAGATTGTGTAATGCTTACTCTCAAACTATTTGTTTACACGGTAGTAATATTCTTTGTCTCTCTCTTTATCTTCGGATTCCTATCTAATGATCCAGGGCGTAATCCTGGACGTGAAGAATAAAAAAGAAATAAGGTTTTTCTTCCTGGATTTTAAAACGTTCTTAGCTTAGTAGAATTTTATCTAGTCCACATCGAACTCGCGAGAAATTCGAAAGAAAAAAACAAGGTATCGATGAAAACGGAAAGAGAGGGATTCGAACCCCCGGTACGAAAAACTCGTACAACGGATTAGCAATCCGACGCTTTAGTCCACTCAGCCATCTCCCCCCCAATTGAAAGGGGGTAATTACTATGTTACATCACAAAAAAGAAGGCTTGAAAAAAGCCCTTCTTTTTTTTTATTTCTTTTAATTATTTATATACTATTTATTTATATATTAATATAAATATATATATTAGATTTATTAGATTATTATAATTATATATTTTCTATTTTTTTTTTTAGTCTTTTTTATTTTATTATATTATTATATATAATATAGATATATAATAGATTATATGATAGATATAGCATGATAATGATATAGAATCAAATTCTATTTAGATAAAATAAAAAGCATTTATATTTATAAACATTTATAAAAAAAACATATTATTTTTATAAAAAATATATTATATATTTATATATAAAGTATATAATATATATAAAGATATATAAAAAAAGGGCTTGAAAGAGATATCACCCAACCAATCTACAATAGTCCAATATATAAATACAATATAAATGAAATAAATATAAAAAATCCAATATAAAAAAAATCTAAAAATGGAATCTATATTTGTTAATATATTTAATATAGATTTATTTAATATAGATTTTTTTAATAGGTTTATTTAATTAATATATGATATGTTTAATATATAAATTCTATATAATATGTAAATAGAAAAAATAATAAATAAAAAAACCTCTTTGATTTCGTCCGAAAGGGCCTTTTATTTCCACGGCTTGGCCTGGTCAGTACCTAGCCGGGCCGGGCCTCTTTTGTTCAACCGTAATAAAATTATTTATTTTATTTGAAAACAATTAATTTGAAACCAAAAAGGCTTGTTATTGAAACAACAAAAGTCATAAAAAGAACTATTTCGATATAGAATCAAAGCGTGATTTCCTATCTTAATTTCTTATCTTCTTTGTTTTTATTTTTTTATTTATTTCAGTAAATAAAAAAATAAAAAATATATAATAAAAAAGGAACGATGGGTTTGTGCACAATGCATTTTTTTTTTGATTTTCTGGCTTAAATTAAGTAGTTTTGTCGAGACATATCTGTCAAAAACCCCCAGAAAAAGAAAAAACTTCTTATTTAGTTATTTTTTAGTTATTTAAATGAGTACTCTTTTCCTACTCTCATTAGGTCCTCTGACAAAAAACGTCAAGGCTCTCATTTTAATGATTCTTTTCTGATCCTATACTTTTGATTACGCCCAGGTTCTTGTTCGACAAAAAGCCCGATTATATACAATAATCGGATTGGAGCGGGTATAGTTTAGTGGTAAAAGTGTGATTCGTTCTATTAACCCCCGAATAGTTAAGGGGTCCCTCGGTTTGATTAATATTCCATTCCGATCAAAAACTTTATTTCTTAAAAGGA